GAATAAACCTAAACTAAAACTGAACTAAATGATAAATGAAGCGAAGTTTACGGAAGTAGTGTACTTGTACTCTAAAGAATAATTAGATTAGATGAATGGGACAGAGACCTTTCTATTATATATCTATTATATATCTATTATATAACTATATATATATTATTCTATTATAGCTAAAAAAGAGAAAAAGGGAGTCTTTTAATGACATAGTTGTAAGTTCCTATAAGAAAAAAAAGATGTTTTTTAATATTTTTTGATTTCGCATTTCACAAAGGGACATTCTCAATTCTCAATCATGTAAAAACTCGAATAAAATAAATAGAGAAAAGCCGGCTATCGGAATCGAACCGATGACCATCGCATTACAAATGCGATGCTCTAACCTCTGAGCTAAGCAGGCTCACAAAAGAGAAATTCTACATGCATAGGGATTCAATAAATGTCATCTCTTCTTAGCTATTAATTAATATTCATATTAGCTAGTCATAATGAATATAGAAAAAATATAATATAGAATTGAAAAGAAATATTCAATACTCATACTTACCATAGAAAATAACGATTAATCTATCGATATATATGATTTATATTTTTTTCTCACATCACTATTCTATAGAATATAGATATAGAATATTCTTTAATATTCGATAGAATTTTATCATTTTCGTTTTTGCTTTCAAATGCTATTTGAAAGTATTTTTATTAAGCTTCTATCTTCTACATATAGAATATATTTTCTATTTCGAAATGGAATCATTTGTTCTAAATAATGAAACAATATTGCGCTCTGATTTGTAAAGATGGAAGCTCAAACGAAAAAAAGTCTCGACCGTTCAAGTATTAAAAATTGCGTGGTAAAAACGAGCAGAAGAGAAACATATATACGTGGTATCTATCCATCTATATTGAATTGCGGATACAGAAATGATAGAATCGTTTCTGATTGGACCAAATGCGGGTTTACTATAGAAGATGAAAGAAGATTGCCAAGAAATCAAAGAGGAGAAAAACTTTTTCGAGATAGGAAATCAGTATTTAATAAATGAAGAAATAAAATAAAAAGGAAAACGACATCTCAATCAAAATGAGATCCTAATCTCAAAACAAAAAGGAGGGGGATATGGCGAAATTGGTAGACGCTACGGACTTAATTGGATTGAGCCTTGGTATGGAAACCTACTAAGTGATAACTTTCAAATTCAGAGAAACCCCGGAATTAATAAAAATGGGCAATCCTGAGCCAAATCCTTTATTTAATTTAATTTACAAAAACAAACAAAGGCCCAGAAGGTGAAAAAGGATAGGTGCAGAGACTCAATGGAAGCTGTTCTAACAACTGGAATTGACTGTGTTGCATTGGTAGAGGAATCCTTCCATTGAAACTTCCGAAAAGATGAAGGATGTACGTATATACATACGTACTGAAATACTCTATCAAATGATTAATGACGACCTGCATCTGTATTTTTTATATGAAAAACGGAAAAATTGTTGGGAATCGATTCCATATTGAAGAAAGAATCGAATATGCATTGATCAAAGCATTTACCTCACGGTCTGATAGTTCTTTTGTATAACTAATTAATCGGACGAGAATAAAGATAGAGTCCTATTCTACATGTCATTACCGGCAACAATGAAATTTATAGTAAGAGGAAAATCCGTTGATTTTAAAAATCGTGAGGGTTCAAGTCCCTCTATCCCCAAAAAAAGCCCATTTGACTCCTTAACTATTTATCTTATCTTTTTTTTTTTTAGTAGTTCAAAAAAAGTTATCTTTCTCATTCACCCTACTATTTTACAAATGTATCCGAGATAAAAATTTGTCTATTAAAAATTTGTCTATTATGTCAAGTCTTATGATATATGATACATGGACAAATGACCCTCTTTAACCACAGACTCCCCGAACGAGTCACGGTTGCTATCGTTCTTCATCCTGAAACTTACAAAGTCTCCGATCCAAGAAATTCTAACACCAGGACAAGACTTTGTAATACCCTTTGAATTGACATAGACCTAAGTTTTCTAGTAATATGAGAATGTGGTCTCGGTATCGGGAATGGGAATGGTCGGGATAGCTCAGCTGGTAGAGCAGAGGACTGAAAATCCTCGTGTCACCAGTTCAAATCTGGTTCCTGGCACATGATTAATTTGTATGAGTCTTTTTTTTCTATAAATTACTTAAGATAAATCGACATATATATATATATTCATAAAAAAAAAGTTTAGATCATACTACATACTTTCTCCATCTCGGTCTTTGGATAAATACCCCATCTATTTTATAGATGGGTAAAGTATGTAACAAAAAGAAATTATATTTTATATTCTTTTTTCTCTTTCGTTCAAAAAGAAAGTTAATGCCTAATATGCATATCCATATTTGAAAAGTTAAAAAAGTTGTTAGCCTATCCATAATACAAACGAGACTTCAATTACTATGGTTACTCTAGAACAGAACCTCGAATCTCTGGAATTGTAGAAGTGCAGATAAGTTTCG